CAGCACCAATCAAGAATCCCCAAGGAATTCCAAGAATTCTTGGTATACATTTGTTCCAACTCTCAACCCTCTTTTCTAGATTCATGGATATTGAATCAATCGAACGCACTTCTAAGACCTGTTCTACTTTTGGAAGACCCTGTGTTATATCACCAGATCTCGATTTTTCATATATAAATGTAACTAATGTATCTCCTTCGTAAAGGGTTTCCCCATAATGGCCATGAACAGTTGCTCCGGGGGTGGCCAAATAAGGCTTAGCTGATCGTATCACTATCGAGTCAACTTGAACAAGTATAACTTGACCCGATTTGAGGGGCGGTCCATTTTTGGCTATACATACATTTTCACAAATAAACTGTCCAAGACTAATTATTTTAGATGTCTCTGCACAATAATTGTGATGGAGAAAAGACCAATTCAAATTGAATGGATTAAAAATAATGTTACGGCATGGATCGGGATTAAAAATTTTTCCATTTTCATCCATTAAATAATATTTTAATTTAATCACTTGAAAAGTCTGTTTTAAATTGTCAAGTTGCAAATATTTAGTTACTAAGATCTGATTATGAGTTATTAAATGGTAAGATGAATAAAAATTCTCAATTGGAAGGCATGTTCCTAAAGGGCCCAATGAATTCCTAATTGGAATTAGGGGATCTTTTTTAATTGATTCTTTTATCACACTGTGATATTTTACATCTTTGAATGGCTCCATTCGAGAACAATTGGCTGCTGACAAAATTATCAACGACTGACATTCCTTATTTCTATTCAACAACGTATGAATAGTTCCTTGAGGTTGGTTAAGAGATTGTTGAATTTTTGCCTTGGAATAGGAATAAATGGCAGAAAAGGGGTTGATATTGGTACAATCTGATCCATTATCAGAGAGCAATCCTGACCCCGACGGATCATTCCTTTTTCCGATATACGAAATAGGGGATTTCACTAAGTTGATTCTTAGGAAATGTCGAATCAAACCATTTGTCCTTATTTCAACAAAAGAAGCACGGGCTTCTTCGCAAGAAGAACTTTTTTTGTCTTGGTTCCAATTCAATACTAAACAAGTCCGAACTAATTGAATACTTGTGTCAGAAATTCCTCGAATCGGTTTGCCATTTCCATAAAGGATATAATTGACAATTCGAAGTTGCACATTATCCCTTTCCTGCAATGGATCCGGTGGAAAAAGGGTTCCTAAATTTATACCGTCCGTTATTTCATATGTGACGACAGGTCGAACTAAAACAAAAAACCTTTTCTTACTAGGTGTAATTCGTTGGACATAGATCCAATTTTTAACTTTTTTGTATTCCTTGGAATTTCTTTTTCCTGTTCCTGGTGGTATCAAAACGCCGGTATGTCTGGATATCTTATCCGTCTCTCCAGGAAAATGGATATCTCCAGAAAAGATTTTCAGTTCAATTCGTTTTTTTTTTCTCTCCACCCGGACCAACCCACCGACTCGGCTTCTTAGATTTAAGGTGATTTGTGTATCGACCCCAACGATACTATTGTTCCGTACCATTATGGAAGAAGATCCGGGCAAGATATGCACCTCTTCAGGAATGAAAAAAAACCGATCTACTTTCATTTGGTATTTTGGCCTAAATTCCTTGACTCCTCGATACTCAATCAAATCCTCTTTTTTGATGACTGAATGCGTTTCTATAGTCCCATATTTAATAATGCCCGAACTCTTTCTTCTGTATCGAGGATCATCGAAATAAGCAAGAATACTATTTCGACGGAAAATACCATTTACGGGGATTTCAATCGAGATACCTGAACAGGGCATTAGTTCATTCTCGAGTTCTTGAATCGAGTGTAGTGGAATGATGAATTTATTTCTTCGCCTTTTTGACAATAAATCAGAATTCCCGTGAAGAATAGGCGAATATACGAGATTATACTGACCAGTACATATGATTCGATTAAGGTCTGAATAATCAGGAATCCTATCTTCTTTTTGACCATAAAAATCCGAACTAAACAATTTCTGCCTCGCCTGATCATTGGTTACTGAGAGGTTAGAAGTATATCTTCGCTTGCCAGAAAGAGAATGCGCATTCATTTGATCCTGATCCTTGTGGATCGAAAGGTAGACTAGACTGGACCTGCACGGCCCTCCTAATAATATCCATAAATGACTTGTTTTTGGTAATAGATGAACATTACCATATGTAAATTCGGGTGCATGATAGACATCGGTACTCCAGTGCATTTCTCCGTCTGAATCAGAATAAATATGTTTTCGAACCTTCTCTTTAAAATTCAAAGTGGATATTCCTGCGCGAATCTCAGCAATTACTTGTTCTGATTCTACATATTGATCGTTTTGAACTAAAAGCAAACTTTTGGGTGGAATATTCACATTATGTAGAATATCTTCACTCTCAATAGTTACATACAAGTCTATAGAACATAGAAAGGCGGGATGCCCATGACGTGTACGTGTCGGATGAACCAAGTCCTCATTGAATTTTATTTTTCC